AGATTTAATCGGAAATATCGACAAATTCTTGCGGAGTCCAAAGAAATGAAATAAAAAAAGACCCACTGTTCCAATTTCATCTCTATCGAATTTTAATATCAGAATAGTGGATATAGTCATGATTCAATGGGTCAGGTCCACTTACTTTTTCTTTTGTTGATTTCTAATCTTTACAATGGATTTGATTGGAATAGTGGAAAATAGGAATATTTGGCAATTCAAGAAATGACTTATCATTATTCATTCTCATTATTCATTATAATATAATAAACAAATGTTCAACTTTATAACTACTATACTCTAATTGAATTAGAATAAGTTATTATTCTAATTCAATTAGACAGTTGGTTACTTTTTTTTATTACAAATATCAACAATATCTCTATTCTCCGCTCAAATATGAATACTAAGACTGGAGTTTTATGAAAAAATCGAAAGCCCCTTATCGGATTTGAACCGATGACTTACGCCTTACCATGGCGTTACTCTACCGCTGAGTTAAAAGGGCGCGTTTGATTCAATTCCTGAATGAATCATTATGCGGATAAGATATATCTATGTACATATATTATATACATAAGTACATGCAATAGACTCATAGTAGCTGGTGGCCCATTCGGGAACGAGAAATTGGATTTCCCTAGCGAGTATAGGTTAAGAATGGTTTATTGATATTGAATTTGATAAATATCAATGCAATGAATTATTTCAAGACTGACTCTAATTACTTTTCTTTTATTGAATTGATCCCTATCAGAACGAAATTCACTTGATTGATACATGTACCTACCAATTCGACATAGATCCAAGATATTTCGTCGAATCATGTGATGAAGATATTCTATTTGTCCCCTGAAGCAAATTCTTAAAGAAAAAACAATTTTCGATAACTTGCCTCAGATTTATCGTTTGTTAATTTCCTGGCTTAGTGTGAGATAGGCATATCTCATCTTAACAACGAGTGAATCAATGAATGAAAGTGGAAGAAATGGAGTTTCACCTTTTTTCTGGCGGACAAGTCATTCCCCGAAAGGATCCTATCCTTCGTATTATTTTCTATTTCTATAGAGAAATTTCTCTATAGAAATTGATTATTATTTATTATATTTATTTAAATATTAATATTTAATATAGAATATTTAATAGAGTACTATCTAATAGAGTAATATCGATTTATAGATTTATATAATAGATTTATTAATAGATTTATATATAGAATGGCGCTTAGAATGAATGATTCATGAATAGAAATGACGAATCAAAAAATTCTATGGAATCATGAAAGGCAGAAAGATCCGTCGGATCTAGTCATACCATTACATTATATTGACAATTAAAAAAAACTGTTCATACTATGAGCATAGTATGATGGCGGTCGGGCAAGCATGCATGCCCCCATCGTCTAGTGGTTTAGGACATCTCTCTTTCAAGGAGGCAGCGGGGATTCGACTTCCCCTGGGGGTAGGGTACTACGAAAGGAAGTTGATCATGGATTATCAATAAGCCTAGAATTGATTCTTCCTGGGTCGATGCCCGAGCGGTTAATGGGGACGGACTGTAAATTCGTTGGCAATATGTCTACGCTGGTTCAAATCCAGCTCGGCCCAATAATTCGCTGATCCACCATGAAATGATATAACTCATTTGTTTTCCAGAAATTCCTGATAAGGAGGAATAAAAAAAAAAAAAAGAAAACTTTATGATATATCCCTACTTCTATTTATTTGTGCTCTATTTATTTTTATTTGTTCCCACAAATGCGGATCTTGCTAATGATCTAGATTCATATCAGGATCTGTAAGTATAAAGTCTAAGGAAAAGAGGAAAGAAAAAAAAGACTCTTTTTGTTCATTGAAAGATTGATTATCAATCGATTTGACAATAACGAAAGGATTAATCCATGTCGCTCTCACTAAAGTGCGTATCCATGTGGATATCAATATATCATTCGCGTCTATGTTACAACACGGCGATTCTAAATAGAAATGGTTTGAATGAAATCATAAGAATATGTATGCTATACACCTTATTTCCCTGGGATTGTAGTTCAATTGGTCAGAGCACCGCCCTGTCAAGGCGGAAGCTGCGGGTTCGAGCCCCGTCAGTCCCGACGGATCCAATAAACACTCAATTCATCTCTCCATTTTCTGTGAAAAAGAGGACAAGGAGCAGAATTTCATTCCCAACGGAAATCCTTATTTCTTTTTTTTTTTTGCTTTTTCGTTTCGCATTTCTCATCAAACAAATCCGGTAATTTCCATTACTTCAACTAGTACCGATTGGTGGGAGAGAGACATATGTGGATTAGTACAATTATTGGTAGCATCATATTCAGAATTCCAAGAGATACCGTACTGGGTCGGACTTTTTCGATTGTTCCCGATCCGTGTAATGGAATAGAATACCCTATGTTTCCTGGAAGCACATACACAAATGGAATTCATTTCTTGTACGCTACAAAATGAATTTAACATAGTTACCCTGATAGAATACTTTTCAGATTAAACCTATCTCTTTTTCCGGTTCCGATTGTGTGTAATCTCAGTTACTAATTTGAATTTGAAACAATTTATCTCATTCAAATTGCACACTGAACTTTTGATATATGCGTCCCAGTCCTAATCCAAGGAAAGAGGATATTAATAAAAGAAAGATCAAACAAGGATCCCGCCCAAGGGAATGAATCATTTTTTTTTCCTTTCGGATCCCATCGAAAAAAGAAAAAATTCGAAAATAGTGAATTTGATGGAATATTAGATCTTTTAGACTGGGACTCATCTTTATCACACTTCTTTGTCTTCCAAGAAAATTAGATCATTAAAAAAACGGAGTTTAGAACTTAACTCAGTCTTTTTTTTTCCATTTGACTTCTATTGTTTGTTTGGGTTTGTAACCAATGGAAGTGGAAAAACGGTCAGATGATACTTCATCAGATGATTGTACAAGGAAGGTGGTAGCTTATAGAAAAGAAAGAAAGAATGGAAAAGAATGATAAATAAAGGAATTCTTGATTAGATTAGATCAGGAATCCATTTTTGGATTCGGTATGGATAAAAGATCTTCCTATGTTATACTATTCAATTCTCGACGATGAATCGATTTGATAGCTCAGATATTGTTATTCATGATATTGATCTGATTCAATATCATCGAGATATAATTCATCTCATTGAATTTACAGGTGAAAGATTTCTCATCTCTATGGGATTAAATCCCGAGTTATTGCGAAGTAAAAAAAACGATGATATTATGGAAGTAAATATTCTTGCATTTATTGCTACTGCACTGTTCATTCTAGTTCCTACTGCTTTCTTACTTATCATTTACGTAAAAACAGTCAGTCAAAATGATTAATTTGAACGAAACTTGACTCCTTAGTTCTTATCAATGATTGAAGAAATAAAATCAAAAGGATTCCAATTTCGCGTCTTAAATGAAATGAGCGGACTAGAATCAGCAGTATTCTATGAGATCCGATAGTATGGTAGAAAGATTCATATATTTCTTTCTACCATACTATTTATTACTGTTATTGTAGTGTATAAAGTTGTACTGTATAAAGATAGAGGCTTAATATAGATCAATCTAAAATATGTATCTTCATATTCATATATGTAGATATCAATTACATATATGTAATGTATATAGCACCCCAATTCTATTTCTTTGCTTCATCTATTTGATTTGTATTGATTCCAATCAATCTGAAAAAATAGAAAGGCAACTCTTATGGTTCTAATTCCTAGATTTCTGATTATTTCCAATATGAATCCCGGTATCCATCGAAAGAATCAAATCAATGAAGGAAAAATTGTATAGGCATATATTAATAAAAAAAAACCGAGTAATCTTTTTTTTTTGTTTTTTCGCATTCCGAAGAAGTAATTGATTGAGCCGTTGACAGATGATTCAAGGAGCTCTATGGGAACTTCTTCGGATTTCGAAAAGGAGTAACCCCATCGATTTGTAACGTTTGAACCATGATATGAAACGAGTTGATAAAGCATAAATCAAATTTATACAATAATAAAGTAAGTACGCAATATGTGACTTGCCCAAGGCAAGATCTTATTATGCGTAGTATCTCGTTGGACAATCACTATGTCTATGTTGTTTCCCATAGAAAGTGCGTATCCACTTAATAACAGAACTACTTTCTCTTTGAACAGTAAAGAGGGAAACAAATAAAAAGGGTCCGTTGTTCCTCGTTGTCCATATATAATTCTGGTAAGAGCCGGTTCACCGAAATAGAAAATTTAGCAAGAATTCGGTTGGAAGAAATTGCCTATCATTTGTATCCCCTTTACTTTCGAAATACGAACATGGGAATCATTGAAATATCTGTTTGATTGAAAGGGTATTATTCATATAATACATTACTCCACCAGAATCCAATGGAATTTCGAAATAAAGATATTTTTATTTAAATTGAATTAATATTTGAAAATGAATATTTTCAATTAAGAATTCAATAGTTAAAGTTCAAAACGAGAATGATTTATAAAACAATTGATACAGTTTGATTTGATTACTCAACTCAATTAGTAGTACCCTTAGAGTCCACTTCTTCCCCATACTACGAGTGAAAGGGAAAATGTAAAGACTACCATTAAAGCAGCCCAAGCGAGACTTACTATATCCATGTGAATTATGTCCCCTATCTCTATGAATATGAAGGAATTATTCCATTATTGCTCACTAATAATAGTGGAATCAATGGTGCAGAGTCAAAAAAAAAGGGGGGGATTCTGACCCAACACTATTGATGAACCAATCCAATAAATACATCTATAACAAGTTCGTATATGATTTCTAGTAGAATCGGGAAACATTAAGCACAAGCAAAATAAAATAGGCAGTGACACCCTTGGAAAGTATCAAGGGAGTGTTACTAATGGAACATGTAGGATAATAAAACCTATTGTTTCTTTTGTTGCCCTTCATAAGTAAAAGGCATAAAAATATGGAATCAAGATAGTATCTATCACATACCTCTATTT